GATACAATTTATCCTATTGAATTTACAGGAGAAAATTTCTCATCTCTATGGGATTAGATCCCGAGTTATTGCGAAGCAAAAAAAAAAAAAGAACAATAAGATTATGGAAGTAAATATTCTCGCATTTATTGCTACTGCACTGTTCATTCTAGTTCCTACTGCCTTTTTACTTATCATCTACGTAAAAACAGTCAGTCAAAATGATTAATTTGAATGAAACTGGAATTATTAGTTCTTATCAATGATTGAAGAAATGAAAGAAAGGGATTCAAAACCCAAGTCTTAAATTAAATGAAATGCTCGGTCCAGAATCAGAAGTATCTGAGATAGTGTGTAGAAAGAACTATATATATAGTTCTTTCTACACACCATCTAGTATCTAGTATAGATTCATTTACAATATACAATATGTATGTGCATCTAATATATGTACATCGCAATACTACATCTAATAAGAATAGTATGGGCATATACTATATACAATACAAAATAAATACAAAATAAAAGAAAACGAAACCTAGGAATCTTTTTTTTTTAGATTCCCATTCCAAGAAGTCATTGGTTGAGCCATTAACAGATGATCATGATCCGCGGAGTTCTATGGGAAAACTTCTTCCGATTTGGAAAAGGAGTAGAGTAGTAGAGTCAATCCTGCCGATTTTTCATATTTCAAGATGACATGAAATGAGTCAAAAAAATTTTCTATAAGTCTAAAACAAAGGTGAAATGCGTGATATGTGAATCGTTCAATGGAAGAAAGGTCTAATTTTATTATGTGTAGGACCTCGATCCCCTTGGACAAATACTAGTTGCTTCCAGTAGAAAGTATGTATCGCCATAATAGCAGAATGGCTTTCTCTTAGACTTAGAACAGAAAAAGTAAAAAAAAAAAAGATTGGTTTTTCTCATTGTAATATCCATAATTCCGGTAAAAGCCAGTTCATCAAAATAGAATATTTAGGAAGAATTCGGTTGGAAGAAATTTCCTATCATGCGTAGATTTTATTTTCGAAATATAACTATGGTAATCATTCATTGTTTGATAGAATGGTTATTATTCATTATTGTAATTGTATTTTCTTATTCATTACTGACTGTATTGTAATTGTATTTTCTTATTGATTACTGTATTCATTCCAGTATAATTTGGAAACAGAGACATTTTTGTAAGTCTTCGCAAAACGATTAATTAAACAATTGATACAAATAGTACTTCTAAAGTCCACTCCTTCCCCATACTACGAGTGAAAGGGAAAATGTAAAGACTACCATTAAAGCAGCCCAAGCGAGACTTACTATATCCATGTAAATTATGTCCCCTATCTCTATCAAGGAATTATTCTATTATTGATCAATAATCATAGTGGAATCAACAGCGCAGAGTCAAAATAGGATTTTGCCTTAAGGCGGTTGATGAGCCAATCCAATGAATCCAATCGTAACAAATCCTATATTATCGGATTTCTGGTAGAATCGGGAAGCATTAAGCACAAATACGATAACGATACACGCGCCCTTTCTTTGGAAAGAATGCTTCTAATGTAAGATGTAGGAATAGTAAGACCTATTGTTTGTTTTGTTATTTTCATAAACAAAAGATATAAAAATATACCATCAATCAAGATAGATAACTATCTATCCTATCGGATACTTCTATTTCCTATTTGATCTAAGTCTTATTGTCTTTCTTTCTGTGAAAGCATCAGGAAACGCCGCTACCACTATTATATTACATACATTCTTTTTTTTTGTAATCCCCCTGCAACTGCAATGGCAAATCCCATTTTTTTTTTTTTTTTTTTTCAACTTTTACTTGTACTCTTACTCTATAAGATTTTACTTTGTACTCTACAAGATTTTACTTTGTACTCTATAAGAATAAGAGCCGACCAACCACCCTGATTGAATGTCTGAGCACTCAGAGCCTCCCGGGAGTCTGGACACAAAATATCTTCAGCCCTTTCCACAACTTCCTATAACCAGACAGAGTCAGTAGACACTATCTTAGTATAGGTAGTGCAAGATAATTAGGAAGTCTTGATCGTCTTTCGTATAATCCCCTCTTCAATCCTAGAAGCAAAGGTGGAGTGTCCTTTAGGAACCCTAACCCTAAGATTTCTGACCTGTTACTTTCGTAGTTCTGAATCCCAGAATGAACTCTTACTATTTATTTGATTGATCTTATCAATTGAATCAAATAAATAGCCTGAAGCAATCATTAAATTAATAATTTAGGATTGCTTCATCCCTATTTATACCGGTTTGGGCCACGCCCAAAACCAAGATTTTGAGAAAAAAATGTACAGTCTTTTGTCTTTTTATAGAACCTATAGGGATTCTAATCTAAAAATCAAGTATTGACAGACCTAGCCCTTTGCCTCTGCTTCTGCGAAACAAAAATTCGTTGATTAGATCAGCAGGATAATGAATCCCAATTTGTTCATCAGGCGACACCCGGATTTGAACTGGGGATAAAGGATTTGCAGTCCCCCGCCTTACC